ATTTTAGGAATTCCAACGATTTGTTTAATCGATACAAATTGTGACCCCGATCTCGCAGATATTTCGATTCCAGCAAATGATGATGCTATAGCTTCAATCCGATTAATTCTTAACAAATTAGTATTTGCAATTTGTGAGGGTCGTTCTAGCTATATACGAAATACGTGATTAATAATAAGATAAATAAATTATTTTGGGAACTCCATAGATTTTTGAAATCGGTTACCATTCCTTAATCGCACAAAAGAGATACAAGTAACTAGGGGTATTATGTGATTAGTTGATATACAAAATATATAATTCAAGTAGGCAAGTCGAAAAATAGATGGTTGAATCAAAATAATTCTTTTTAAAGTTCTATTTCCTTCAGAGGGCAATATGAATGTTCTATTATGTTCTATCAACACACTACTAAAAGGGTTATACAATATATCTGGTGTGGAAGTCGGCCAACATTTCTATTGGCAAATAGGAGGTTTTCAAGTCCATGCCCAAGTACTTATTACTTCTTGGGTTGTAATTGCTATCTTATTAGGTTCAGCCATTATAGCTGTTCGTAATCCACAAACAATTCCTACTGACAGTCAGAATTTCTTCGAATATGTCCTTGAATTCATTCGAGACGTGAGCAAAACTCAGATTGGAGAAGAATATGGTCCATGGGTTTCCTTTATTGGAACTTTGTTTCTATTTATTTTTGTTTCGAATTGGTCAGGTGCTCTTTTACCTTGGAAAATCATACAGTTACCTCATGGGGAATTAGCCGCACCTACAAATGATATAAATACTACCGTTGCTTTAGCTTTACTTACGTCAGTAGCATATTTCTATGCGGGTCTTACCAAAAAAGGATTAGGTTATTTCGGTAAATACATTCAACCAACTCCAATCCTTTTACCCATTAATATCTTAGAAGATTTCACAAAACCCCTATCACTTAGTTTTCGACTTTTCGGAAATATATTAGCTGATGAATTAGTAGTTGTTGTTCTTGTTTCTTTAGTACCTTTAGTGGTTCCTATACCTGTCATGTTACTTGGATTATTTACAAGCGGTATTCAAGCTCTTATTTTTGCAACTTTAGCTGCGGCTTATATAGGCGAATCTATGGAGGGTCATCATTGACTAGTTTTCAAAATAGGCTTTTTTTAGCTTAAGACTTACGCAATATATGCGCGTATCACGAAAATCTGCTTAGGGAACATAACATAAGAGTAATAGTAAAAAAAGCTTAAGATCTTAGAGATATTAGGGAGTTGCAACAAACAGGGAAGTAAAAAAAAAAGGAAAGAGATCTAAAAGATCTTTTTCCTAAAATTCCAGTTCGGTCCATTTATACCCCCTCCAATGAATATTCTCTTTATATTGTTTTGTTGATTGAATTCGAATATTCAATATTATTAGCTATTAGTAATCATAATCTGAATAAGAATTTTTATGGCATTACTTATAGTATTACTACGGCGTGCTATTAAAAAAAAAGATGTTATTGTTATATAGAATGATGCCCATTCAAGTTGATTTCATCCAATTCAACGATTGACCAAAAGATAATTTTAATAAATAATAAATTACATTAACTTAGATCAATCAAATACTGATATTTCGATGCAATGATTCGATCTAACGAATTTGTACATGTAGATTGATTGTACCCGTGTGGCCGAATAATAAAAGAAAAAATAAAGATTTACAAAAAACAAAAGTGAAATTTATAAAAAAAATGGATTGGTTAGAGGAGGAGGAGCCGAACTAGATGTATGTAATCTAATTGCTATAAGACAAATCTTGTGAATGTTTCGAAGAATAATTCTAGAATCCGATTGAATGTAAGATATGAATAGTTGATTTACGTTATGGAAGAAACACATGTATATGTGATATTAGATATTTATTAGTTATATATGAACTAAAGATATAATATATCTAATTAATATCTAATACTGTGAATTTAGATAAGGATTCCAATAGAAGCCCTTCCCTTTAGTTTGTAATTGTGAATTGAATATTAATTAAATGAATAAAATGAATATTGAATGAATAATGAATAAAGAGATTAAATCAAGGAAAAAAAAACGAAAAATTCAAAGAGAATGGTTTGGAAAAAAGAAAGAAATGGAAGAACAAAAGTCATATGGATTCACAAAAATTATGTGAATATAAACTAAAAAAAAAGAAATATCGAAGTAGTTCTGATGGTTCAATAATATTATTACTTCAATTCAGAGTTCTTAGTTCCTTCGACTGTATAGATCTTAGCGATGGAATAATTAAGTCATAATTTCTTGTTTTATTGTATCATTAACTATTTACTTATTTTGGTGTGAGGAACTTATCATGAATCCACTGATTTCTGCCGCTTCCGTTATTGCTGCCGGGTTGGCCGTCGGTCTTGCTTCTATTGGACCTGGGGTTGGTCAAGGTACTGCTGCGGGCCAAGCTGTAGAAGGGATCGCGAGACAGCCCGAAGCGGAGGGAAAAATCCGAGGTACTTTATTGC